ATCTAATAGAGATTCGGGTTTTATAAGTTATTTGGAACAACCAGATTTTCGTCGATCCGTAATCAAAGGATCTATGCGCACTCTAAGGCGTAAAGTGGTTATTTGGGGACCGTCTCTAGGAAATGCCCATTCCCCGCTTTTTTTCGAAAAAATGGAAGATTTTCCCTTTCCTATATCCGACCTAATGAAAGTTTTTTCTAATATTAGAGATTGGCTTGCTACAAAGTCAGAATTAGAAATTTTAGATCAAAAATTTAAAATAAAAAAAGACTACCAGAAAACGGGAATAGAAATATGGGATAACATTCCACATAGACAAAAAACAAGAAGTATTCTGTTAATAACTCAAGCAATTTTTAGAAAATATATTAAATTTCCCTTATTGATAATAGCTAAGAATATTGGCCGTATTTTATTAGGGCAATCTCCGGAATGGTATGAGGATTTCCAAGATTGGAATAGAGAAATTTATTTAAGATGCAGCTTGAATGGTATTCAATTCTACAAAAAAAATTTTCCTAAAAATTGGTTAAAAGAAGGTTTTCAGATAAAAATCCTATATCCTTTTCATTTGAAACCTTGGCACAGCTCTAAGCGACGACTCTCTAAAAGATATCTAAAGAAACAAGATGATTTTGATTCTTGTTTTTTAACAGTTTCAGGAATGGAAATGGAATATCCTTTTGGTCCTCCTCGAAAAACACCTTCCTTTTTTGAACCCATTTTTAAAGATATAGACTTTAAAGTCGAACTCAGAAAATTGAATTTTAGAGTTCGAAGATTTTTAAAAAAAATAAAAAAGAAAGAAACAAAAGCATTTTTATTTGTAAAACAAATAATAAAACAACTTTTCAAAGGAAAGACAATTCCATTTTTTATACCGAGAGAAATATATGAATCAAGTGAAACTAAAAAAGAAAAGGATTCTATAATCAGCAATCAGATAATTAATGAATCAGTTAGTCAAATTCGATCTATAGGTTGGACAAATTATTCAGAGGCGGAAGAAGAAATGCAAAATAGGATTGATAGAAGAAGCACAATCAGAAATCAAATAGAAATAATGAAAAAGGAGAAAAAAAAAGAAAGGCCAGGAATAAAAAAAAATCAAAATAATAATGGAGAATCACCGACAAAAATTGGGAAAATATTTAAAAGAAAAAATATTCAATTAATAGTTAAATTTTTCATTGAAAAAATATACATAGATATCTTTCTATGTATCATTAATATGCGCAGAATCGCTCTACAACTTTTTATCGTATCAACAAAAAAAATTCTTGATAAATACATTTACAATAACGAAACAAATCAAGAAAGCATTAATAAAACAAAACAAAATAAAGTCAATTTTATTTTGCCTATGACTATAAAAAGGGCTTTTGATAATCTTAGAAATAGTAAGGGGAAGCCCCATATTGACTTATCTTACTTGTCACAAAACTATGTATTTTTTAAATTATCACAAAGCCAAGTTATTAACTTCAATAAGTTAAGATCTATTCTTCAATATAATCGACCGTCTTTTTTTCTTAAGACTGAAATAAAGGATTTTTTTGGAAGACAAGGAATATTTAATTCCGAATTAAGACATAAGAAACTTCCAAATTATGGAATGAATCCATGGAAAAACTGGTTAAGAGGTGATTATCAATACGATTTATCTCAGATTACATGGTCTAGATTAGTCCCACAAAAATGGAGAAATGGAATCAATCAATCCCATACGTCTGAAAATAAAGATTTAAACAAATGGTATTCCTATGAAAAAGACCAATTAGTTGATTACAAAAAAAAACAAAATTCGAAAGTATATTTATTTTCAAATAAAGAGGAGAATTTTCAAAAAAACTATAGATATGATCTTTTATCATATAAATATATTCATTCTGAAACTAAGAAGAACTCCTATATTTATAGATCATCATTAGAAACAAATAAGAACCAAGAAAATTCCACCAGAAATAAAGAAAAATTTTTTAACATACTCAAGAATATTCCTATCAATAATTATCTAGGAAAAAGTTATAGTTATACTATATATATGGAAAAAAATCCAGATAGAAAATATTTGGTTTGTAAAATTAAAAAAAATATTAAGGCTAAACCTAAACCTAATAAGGACCAAAAAATTGATAAAATTCATAATGATGGTCTTTTTTATCTTCCGATTCATTCAAATTCCGAAATCAATTACAAATACAAAAGGGTCTTTTACAAATACAAAAGGGTCTTTTTTGATTGGATGGTAATGTTTTTTGATTGGATGGGAATGAATGAAAAAATCTTAATGTTAAATCCATTCACATCGACTCCGAAAGTTGTTTTCTTTCCAGAGTTTGTGATACTTTATGATAAATATAAAAAGAAACCTTGGTTTATCCCAAGCAAATTACTTCTTTTTAATTTGAATATAAATCCAAATTTTAGTGAAAATAAAAATATCAATGTAAAGGAAGAAGAGGATGAGGATGTAAAGGAAGAAGAGGATGTAAAGGAAGAAGAGGATGAGTATTTTTTTGGAAAGCAAGTTGAAAAGCAAGAAAACGATGAGGATTTTTTAAATTTTAGCCCATCAAATTCAAAACAATATTTTAAATTAAAGAATCAAAACAATATTGAAGAATCTTTTTTACAACCGATCCGAAAACTAAGAATCGTCCTTAAAGGAGATTTTCCCTTGCAATTACAATGGAATGGACGTGTGAATAAATTGAATCAAAAAATGATAGATAATATCCCGGCATACGGTCTCCTGCTTAACCTGATAAAAGTAAGAAAAATTGTTCTATCCAATATTAAAAGGAAAGAAATGAATCTGGATATAATGATTGAGCGTTTGGATCTTACAGAATTAATCAAAAATAGAATATTAATTATGGAACGTACCCGTCTATCTGTAAAAAATGACGGACAGTTTTTTATGTATCAAATCATAGGTATTTCATTGGTTCATAAAAATAAGCATCAAAGTAATCAAAGATACCGAAAACAAAAAAATGTTACTAAGAATAATTTTGATGAATCCATTCCAAGACATAAAAGAAAAACTCTAAATAGAGACAAAAAGATTTATGATTTGCTTGTTCCTGAAAAAATTTTATCGTCTAGACGTCGTAGAGAATTGAGAATTCTAATTTCTTTCAATTTGAATTTAACGACTAGGAATGGTGTGCATAGAAATACAGTATTTTGCAAGGAAAACAAGATAAAAAACTGGAGTCAATTTTTGGATGAAAGTAAACATTTTGACAGAAAAAAAAATGAATTAATGAAATTAAAGTTCTTTTTTTGGCCTAATTATCGATTAGAAGATTTAGCTTGTATGAATCGCTATTGGTTTGATACCAATAATGGGAGCCGCTTGAGTATGTTAAGGATATATATGTATCCATGATTTAAAATTTTGAGTTTCCTATATATTATCTTGTTCTATCAATCATATTTTTCATTTTTTCTTCTGTCCGGCATCTGTATATATTGATGTTATATGCAAGCAACCAGATGGACATATGCGCTGTCTTACACCCCAGTCTAGTATACTGCAATACTAAGCAAATGACGTAGGAAATGGCGTATCCATTAAAGCTATAAATTAATCAACAGAATCTTCGTAGTAAACTATTTGGTAGCGTCTTTTTCTATCACTATCCAAATTAACTCCAAAATCGGATTGATTAATCTTAATTGATAAAATCCGGAGTCTATAAATAAATTATGATTATTGTGTATACTACATTAAAATTTCTGACATTATTATTACTGATCAATAAAATAAATATCTGTAAAAAGGGGAGTGTGAAATTCTTTTATGGTAAAAAATTCATTTATTTCAATTATTTTGCAAGAACAAGAAGAAAACAAAGAAAACAGAGGATCTGTTGAATTTCAAGTAGTTAGTTTCACCAATAAGATACGGAGACTTACTTCACATTTGGAATTGCACAAAAAAGACTATTTATCTCAGAGAGGTCTGCGTAAAATTCTGGGAAAACGTCAACGGTTGCTGGCTTATTTATCAAAAAAAAATAGAGCGCGTTATAAAGAATTAATAGGCCAGTTGGATATTCGAGAGAGAAAAACTCGTTAATTTGAAGAGTTAGTTTGAATTATTCGCTTAAAGTTTGATGAACTTCTTTTCGCTTTCAGCAATTCATGGAAGAATGAATCAGGAAAAACCTATGACTGTACCATCTACAAGAAAAGACTTCATGATAGTCAATATGGGACCTCACCACCCATCAATGCATGGTGTTCTTCGACTCATTGTTACTCTAGATGGTGAAGATGTTATTGACTGTGAACCAATATTGGGTTATTTACACAGAGGTATGGAAAAAATTGCGGAAAATCGAACAATTATACAATATTTGCCTTATGTAACGCGTTGGGATTATTTAGCTACTATGTTCACAGAAGCAATAACTGTAAATGCGCCAGAGCAATTAGGCAATATTCAAGTGCCTAAAAGGGCCAGTTATATCAGAGTCATTATGTTGGAGTTAAGTCGGATAGCTTCACATTTGTTATGGCTCGGCCCTTTTATGGCAGATATTGGGGCACAGACTCCTTTCTTCTATATTTTTCGAGAAAGAGAATTGATATATGACCTATTCGAAGCTGCCACCGGTATGCGAATGATGCACAATTTTTTTCGTATTGGAGGAGTCACTGCTGATTTACCTCATGGCTGGATAGATAAATGTTTGGATTTTTGCGATTATTTTTTAACAGGAATTGCTGAATATCAAAAGCTTATTACACGGAATCCCATTTTTTTAGAACGAGTTGAAGGAGTAGGCATTATTGGTGGAGAGGAAGCAATAAATTGGGGTTTGTCGGGACCAATGTTACGAGCTTCCGGAATACAATGGGATCTTCGTAAAGTTGATCATTATGAGTGTTACGACGAATTTGATTGGGAAGTCCAATGGCAAAAAGAGGGGGATTCATTAGCTCGTTATTTAGTACGAATCAGTGAAATGACAGAATCCATAAAA